CAATGAATGAAAGAAATGACTACACCGAGCGAACATCGTAGGTTCGAAGCCTGTTGTAGCAAGCTTCCCCTTTCTCCCCGGTCGATTTGGTAATAGATTAGTGACCTAGGATAGATAGAATGAAGAAAGAATGGGGTTAACGTCCCGAACCATAGGAAAACTTTCAAGCCTGAAAAGAAAAGTGAATAAGTTCTTAAAGATCGTTGACACTCTTCTACAGGCAAACGTACTTATTGAATTTTAATAAAATTCACTCTTACTTTCTGCCAAGGAAATAAAGCATGAAGCCCTTCTCTTTACTATCTTCGATGCAACTCAAAGAAAGTCGAAAGAGGAGTCCAGAGAGCAGCCAACGGTCGAAAGATGTTCCAGACTAGCGTGACCGGAACCTTAACGGATAGAAAGCCCGTTGCTTACCAGATTTTGATGAGCAACTGATTCACCCGCAACTCAAACCGCAGCGGCTAGGCTTACAGCTCTTACGAGAGCAGCCTATGAAATCTCTCTCAGGGCATGATCTTACTTTTCTTTATATATGAGTTCCTTCCTGGAAAGCGGAAAAGATCCCAACAACGGGAAATTGAACAGCGGATAGGAGTTATTACACTAACTAAAGCACTGGTAAGACCACACCAACATCGCTTCAATATTCAATTGCTAGTCTTTTCACAACCGATTCAGCGCTGCTGTCTTCTTCAATTCCTCACTCGGGGATAGCCTTTTAGATCTTGCAATAAAGGGCACCGTTCGAGAACATAGCAAAAAACCCTGGCCTTTTAAAGAAAGTTTTTCCTGAGCTTCAAAATCCTTACTTCAACTTCAGGGGATTAATGTAGTTTACTTGCTGGCTGATAAGTCAGGTAGCGAAGCGAAGCCTAAGATTCGATTACGTCTTTGTTTCACTTAGGTTCCCCACCTAAGTCCCATATCTTAAAGACTATAACTCAATAGCAACTTTACTTGGCTTCAAGAGAAGAAGAATATCTGGAAGAAAAAACAACAACGCTACAAACTAAAAAGCCTGGGGACCTTACTTATAGTCCCAAAAGCGGATGCCATAACTGCTGTAGCTAGCCTAGGATATGAAGAGTTAGATTCGAAAAAGAGCGTTAGAAGGCTGCACATCACTGAAGATATTGTCATATCTTGGAGGTCGATTGAAGCCAAGAAATGGTATCAGGGGGCAGGGCAAGATGGAGATGAGCTAGCCCCTGAAGGGAAGATACGCATGACGCTATAGACTGGCATTCCAAACAAGCGAAAATCACCACTTCTTTTTAAACCGAATCGGAACTGACTGAATAATTGTCCTAACAACCTGATCTCTATTTCTCCTCCAGCTTTTCCGGATAGATCCAATGCAAAGTCTTTCCTTTGCCTGTGTAAAAAAAGAAACGAAAGGAATTCCTTGTCCGGTAGCTGTAACTGGTACAGGGGCGGGACAACTAATCCTTCGTTAGAATAGAAAAAAAAAGAAAGTAATGTAGGTAGGGCTGGGTAAGAAAGGGTCCACCCCGAAACAGACTTGGCGTGATCAAACATTTCCGATGAAATCCATGGCATCCTTCATAGGACTTTCTTTCGCTTAGCCACTTGGCTACGGTTCCCTATCAATTCTTCAGTCTCTTTGAAGAAGGACAAACTCTTTTTTTCAACTTCAGTCTAATTTGCCACGATGAGGGTTTTTCTTCATCGTTCTTACCTCTTCGAGGATTCCTACCATTTGAAGTCTCCCATATCCACAGTCACGGGATTCTCTAAAAAGCCAAGGTCGTGAGTGGCCAGGAGGGCCCACTTGGAGACTCGGGATCTCAGCACTCTCTTTCAAACAGTAGACTTTTCCACCATTTTTGACTCACACGACTGAAGTGTGGCAAGTCGCCTGATTCCGTAAGGCTTAGTCGCGGAAGGGGCATTTCCTTTTTCCGCTTCCCTTCATCGACTCCTCTTCTTCTCTTTCCAAAGCTGACGAAGATGGCTAAATTGCAGGGCTAACGAATAGCGTTTAAGCCGTGCGTGTTGAACCAGCTCTTTTAAGGTCACATATGAGACCGATCAAGTGTAGGCTTGAATTTTCGCCTTTCTCATGACGGACTTAGACATGTACACTCGCACCTTCTTCATACGTGAAAGTATGTCATTCCCTAACTCGTATCTTCCTTCCTCTGGGACATGGGTGCACTCGAAAAGGACTCCTATCCGCTTGTAGAGAGCCTTTCTCCGACCTTTGAAGTGGAACACTTTCTCAACAAGCTCTATCTTTACCTACGATGGACCGTTCGACGGACTACTTGGATGACTTAAAATTAAAAGACGCTACGGATTGGTTACCGAATGAAGAGACAGAGCTTTGACATCCTCAAGTCCCCCAGGGGCTGTCAATCATGGTACGAAGCGAAAGAAATTCCTTTCCAAAATCACGAGTTGAAGAGCATCGATGTGGGGACGAAAATGCCTTATTATAAATGGGGTTAGAAACTGACAGATGGAATCTAAAATCGAAGAAGTCAAGACCAATATAGTCCGCATAAGGACTACCATAAGGTCCTGGCAAGGATTTCAAGGCGATAGGCATAGTTCCACAAGAAGCATTGCATTACTATTGAATTTTAATACAATCTTCTGGTAGATGGCCGGTGAAAGGCGAATCAATCTGGAACCTTAGCCCAAACGGAAATGCTTTTCATACTCTATTTCTATAAGGAACAGAAAGTGTTGTTAGACGCTTTTCTTCCTCCTTTCGAATCCCTTCAGGAAAGCAGAATGATGTTCTGGGGAGATCGAATGTTAACTAGCTAACGTCATGGCATCGAATGCAAGTTCAATGAGAACGGGTAAGAATGAACTCTGACCTGACATATTACTTAAATAAGATAGAGCTCCTTCCTTACTCTAATCAAGTAAGCAATAAATTGCTTTCCTGTTGGTCGAGTGACTTCGGATATTTTCACTGGGAACAACTTCGTTTTCAAGCTGAATCCAATACCTGTAGTGCCTCACTTGACTGAAAGCGGGAAGCACCACATTTTATTATACGAATACAAGCTGCTTGCTTAAAAGCTATTGTCACAATGGAATCTTAATTACTGTATCGATTAAAATAGCGTAGTGTAGTCACGGTGCGACGTGCGAGAAAAAATCCCATTTCTTTGTTGGACAAAAGCCTTTTTCCCATGTCTTTCTCGATTGGTAAACCCAACCAGCGATTGACAACAAACTTCTCTTTCCTCTTGTTGGGAGGATAAGTTCAAAAATGAAGCAAAGAAGAGAAATGAAAGTCGCTCTGCAAAAGGTAACTGAATGCGTATCCGGTGTTAAAGTTAGAAGAGTAACTGCTCTCGTAGTCGTTTCCGCTCTTCAAGTTTCTTAGTCTACCGCTGCGCTTGTCTAGAGAAGTCTAACTAGAAGAAAAAGTCCTGATCTTCCGTTCTTGTTGTTTGAAAAGATCTCGGATCCCTCATACTTAGAAGTGACTGTGAAGAGTGAAGCAGGAGAAGTGGGCCTGAAGATCTGAGCTTCTTCCCAACTATAAAGAGCTAGCTTCTTTAACTGCTTTCAAGGTATAGTCTAAAAAAAATGAGGGGAAAGAATAAGGCTTCGGAAAACTACACGGTTATTAGTGACATGTGCAAAAGTGAAGTGCCACTTGCAGAATTTTTTTTTATTTCCCTTTTATTCATTCGAGTTGGGTATGTTATGCTTTCCTTTCCATTTTTCATTTTCTTATTTGCTAACATTAGCCTTATGAAAATAAATATGGCATTGTTCATTTGTCTTCGAGGACACCTCTGTGCCTGAACTTCTTTCTCTTACGACCAATGGAACTATGAAAATAGAAGCAGTTTAGGATTTTTTTATGTAGGGAAATGTCCCGCCAGTAGGAAGGAACGAAGAATGGAATCAAGGAGGGAGCTGACGCTTACTCACCTCGGTAGGAAAGGCTGTCTGAGCAAAAGCACTAGCGCTTGCCCGTAGACCCTGACGTTCTTGGGAAGAAAAGGAATTCAAAAAACTCATTGTCCGCTTGGTTATGCTAATAATTAATCCATTTCCCTTAGGTAAGGCAGCAAGCAAGAAGTCAATCTATAGCTTTCAGAGCGAACTTCTATTTAGTATACTTTCTTTTTTCTTGTGTTGAGATTGAATTTCTGTTTTGCAGATGCTTCTGTGGTCACTTTCGAGAGAGGGCATTGAGAAGGGAGGCCTCGCATTCAAACAAGGCCAAAGGGAAGAGCCCCTTTCTTTCTCGCTGCTACTATTCCTAATCCGTTTGTGGAAGCGACGCTTAGACAGGGAGTAATTTTTCGTAAGCATGGCTTTGGCGGGTACTACTTTTGAACTAGTTTTTCCTTTTCTATTGGACTTGCTTTCTTTCCTCTTTCAAACTTTACAATCTGCGACGAGATCGAGGCATCAAAGCGGCATTAAAGCAAGGGCTGTTCGCTGACCAATGCGCTTTCAGGGTCCTCTCTTACCAGAGATTTACTGCTGATTTTCAAATTCCGCATGAGCGCTTCTCTTCCATTCCCGTCCGGAGGTGCTAACAAGCAACTCGTCCTTACACGGGATGCTAGCAAACAAATAGGCAGTAGACTAAGGAATGAAAAGGGAAGACCCCTCTTCGTCTTCTATACTAGTTCCTATGGCGTAAAGGAAAAGAGTTTCATTTCGGCTATGTAATCTATGGGTCAACGAGTTTCTGGAGTCTCAACAAGAGAAAGAGGGGACCGAAGCAAGGTCCAATCCCATTATTCGTCATTCTTATAAAGAATACGATCATCTCGCATCAGAAGAAGTGAGCAAGCCTTTCTCCAATGGATTAACAGAGCGCAGACTAGGCATCTTTATCTTCTTTCAATTTCGCACTATATTAGTAAGAAGTTTCAGCTTCCCCAGTTTCATTGCTATTTTTAATGACGCAGCATTGGCCGTAGAATCAAATATTGACGGTGACTGACCACACTTAAAGTAATCGATCGAGACCTTGGTCTTCCTGCAGT